GTTTTTCTTCTAGACGAATACGATATTGAGATTTTTTCCCGGAACGCGATTGGCTTCTAAGATCACTTCCGGCTCTAGGCCTTTTATTAGTTAGTCCCGGTAAATATCCCAGGCGGCGTATTTTTTTGAAACGAGGTCCCCGGTAACGCGACATAAAGACTCCTTATTCTTATTTATATTGAATTCTTATTGATGAAATTTCATTTTACAGAATAAACCTAAACTAAAACTGAACTAAATTATAAATGAAGCGAAGTTTACGGAAGTAGTGTACTTGTACTCTAAAGAATAATTAGATGAATGAGACAAATATCCAGACCTTTCTATTCTATATATATTCTATATAGATAAAAAATAGATAAAAAAGGATTATTTTCATGACATAGTTGTAAGTTCCTATAAGATAAAAAATATATTTTTCAATATTCTTTGATTTCGGATTTCAAAGGGACATTCTCAATCATGTAAAAACTCGAAGAAAATAAATAGAGAAAAGCCGGCTATCGGAATCGAACCGATGACCATCGCATTACAAATGCGATGCTCTAACCTCTGAGCTAAGCAGGCTCACCTAAGAGAAATTCTACATACATAGGGATTCAATAAACTATTGTCATCTTAGCCTTAGCTATTAATTAATATACTTATATACTTCTATTTGCATTCTTAGCGATTCATATTAGCTAGTCATAATGAATATGAATATAGAATTGAAAGGAAATATTCAATACTCATACTTACCATAGAATATAACGATTAATCGATATATAATTTCGATTTATTTTTCTCACATTCTATAGCACAATTCTATAGCATAGAATATTATTAAATATTCGATAGATTTTTAGATTAAATCATTTTCGTTTTTGCTTTCAAATGATATTTGAAAGTATTTTTTTCTCTATTTTCTTCCATATCATCTATATTTTATATTTATAAATGGAATGATTTGTTCTAAATAATGAGACATTCTTGCGCTCTTATTCGTAAAGATGGAAGCTCAGACGAAAAAAAGAATCGACCGTTCAAGTATTCCAAATTGCATGGGAAAAACGAGCAGAAGAGAGACATATATACGTGGTATATATCCATCTATATTGAATTGCGGATACAGAAATGCTAGAATCGTTTCTGATTGGACCAAATGCGGGTTTCCTATAGAAGATGAAAAAAGATAGTCAAGAAATCAAAGAGGAGAAAAACTGTTTCGAGATAGGAATCGGTATTTCGAGATAGGAATCAGTATTTAATGAATTCAACGGTTCCAGTAGAAATGAAGAAATGAAATAAAAAGGAGAACGGCGTCTCAATAAAAATGAGATCCTAATCTCAAAACAAAACGGGGGATATGGCGAAATTGGTAGACGCTGCGGACTTAATTGGATTGAGCCTTGGTATGGAAACCTACTAAGTGAGAACTTTCAAATTCAGAGAAACCCCGGAATTAATAAAAATGGGCAATCCTGAGCCAAATCCTGTTTTCCAAAAACAAACAAAGGCCCAGAAGGTGAAAAAAGGATAGGTGCAGAGACTCAATGGAAGCTGTTCTAACAAATGGAATTGACTGTGTTGCATTGGTAGAGGAATCCTTCCATTGAAACTTCCGAAAAGCTGAAGGATATACGTATATACATACGTATACGTACTGAAATACTCTATCAAATGATTAATGACGACCTGAATCTGTATTTTTCTATGAAAAACGGAAAAATTGTTGTGAATCGATTCCATATTGAAGAAAGAATCGAATATTCATTGATCAAAGCATTCACCACACAGTCTGATAGTTCTTTTGCAGAACTAATTAATCGGGCGAGAATAAAGATAGAGTCCCATTCTACATGTCAATATCGGCAACAATGAAATTTATAGTAAGAGGAAAATCCGTTGACTTTAAAAATCGTGAGGGTTCAAGTCCCTCTATCCCCAAAAAGCCCATTTGACTCCTTAACTATTTATCTTATCCTTTTTTTCGTTAGTAGTTCAAAATTCGTTATCTTTCTCATTCACCCTACTCTTTTACAAACGTATCTGAGATAATTTGTCTCTTATGACAAGTCTTGTGATATATGATACATGTACAAATGACCATCTTTGACCAAAGACTCCTCATTTGAACGAGTCACGGTCGATATCATTATTCATACTGAAACTTACAAACTGAAACTTACAAAGTCTTCCTTTTTTGAAGATCCAAGAAATTCTAGCACCTGGATAAGACTTTGTAATACCCCTTGAATTGACATAGACCTAAGTTATCTAGTAAAATGAGGATGCGGTATCGGGAATGGGAATGGTCGGGATAGCTCAGCTGGTAGAGCAGAGGACTGAAAATCCTCGTGTCACCAGTTCAAATCTGGTTCCTGGCACATGATTAATTTTTCTGAGTCTCTTTTCTACAAATTACTTAATATAAATCGACATATATATATATAATATATATATATATTATATATTCATTAATCGTTTAGATCATACTACATACTTTTCTCCATCTCGG